ACATACACTAAAAGATAAGAAGAAATTCGACCACCCCCTACATATTTGATACCCTCTCCTACGAAAAAACTCGCAATACCTACTCCGTTCGTAATTCCATCGATTACTCGTCTATCAAAAAAATGAGTTAGTTCAGCTAATCTTCTTATACCCTTAGTTAAGGATATTGTATAAAAAACATCTATGTAACCGCGATTATACGACCAATCATATATCACATTTATTATTTTAACCCCCCAAACTTGCATTTTATTAGGAACCCTTTTAACAAATGAATTAAATAAATTCAAATTTTGTAAAGATGAATAAACAGGCTTATATAAAAAGGACGCTATAAGTATTCCGCAATAAGCTATACTGACTGAAAAAACTGCGTTTGTGAGAAATTCATACCAATCGACAGAGTGGGTTCGTTTTTGATGTAAAAGGTTTATGGACGGAGTTAACAATTTGGATAATATATCTAAATCCATTCCTTCATAATTGAAGAAAGGAATTCCAATGGCCCCAACGAATAACGTAAATAAAACCAATACAAGCATGGGAAATAGCATAGTATTGTCCGACTCATGGGGATATGAGAAAGTTTTTTTAGTGCCAAAATGAGTAATACTAATAAAAGGCTGCACCATGCTTCTTACATTTTCATTACTATCAATTCGATATGTGTTTAAAAAAGGAGCCTTTTCGTTGTTTTTGATCATTAATAAATCGAATAAACGAAAGTTTGTTTTCATAATTTTAGGTCCTTCTTTACCCCACAGAGACATTGAATAGAATGAGCTGCTTTTTTTGCCACTGTAATTTTGAAAATAAACGTTTAAATGTCCTTCAAAAGTAAGTAAATAGATCCGAAACATATAAAAGGCGGTTAATCCTGCCGTAGAATAAGCTATTATTGCAAAAATCGGTGAATACAACCAACTATCACTAAGAATTTCATCTTTGGACCAAAAACAAGCAAGAGGTGGAATACCACAAAGAGAAAGTGTACCTAATAAAAAAGAAGTTTTTGTAATTGGTACATGTTTTCTTAAACCGCCCATAAGAACCATATTCTGACTTTTATCTGGAGAATACCCAACAATAGCTTCCATCGAATGGATAATAGATCCAGATCCTAAAAACAACAAAGCTTTCGAATAAGCATGAGTAATCAAATGAAATAAAGCAGCTTGATAAGAACCCATACCTAAAGCTAACATCATATAACCCAATTGAGACATTGTAGAATAAGCTAAACCTCTCTTAATATCTTTTTGAGCAAGAGCTAAAGTAGCTCCTAAAAACAATGTTATTATACCGATCAAAGATATTAGATTTAATATGTAAGGTATAACTATGAAAAGAGGAAGAAGCCGAGCTACAAGAAAAATTCCTGCTGCTACCATGGTAGCAGCATGTATAAGAGCCGAAATAGGCGTAGGCCCTTCCATGGCATCGGGTAACCAGACATGAAGGGGAAATTGAGCAGATTTCGCAACTGCGCCGGCAAATAATAGGAAGGCACATAAAGTAACAAATAAAGGATTAACTTCATTATTATAAACCAAGTTATTGAATATTTCAAACAAATCCCGAAATTCAAAACTACCTGTTATCCAATAAAAACCTAAAATTCCTAATAATAACCCAAAATCCCCGACACGATTAGTTACAAACGCTTTTTGACAAGCATTCGCCGCACTAGGTCGGGTGAACCAAAAACCTATTAATAGATAAGAACACATTCCAACTAATTCCCAAAAAATATAAATTTGTATTAAATTAGAACTAGTAACTAATCCCAACATTGAAGTATTGGAAAAACTCATATAAGCAAAAAATCTCACATATCCCCGATCATGAGACATATAATTGTCACTATAAATAAGAACCATAATCCCAACACTAGTGATTAATATTGACATAATAGAAGTAAGTGGATCAACCAAGCAGCCAAACTCTAAAGAAAAATCATTATTGATGGTCCAAGACCATACATATTGATAAACAGAATTGTTATTTAGTTGCTGAATAAAGAAATGGGCTGAAAAAATCATAACTATACTTAATAATAAAACACTCGGAAAAGCCCACATACGACGAAGATTTTTAGTTGCCGTTGGAAAAAGTAGAAGTCCAGCTCCTATTAACATAGGAACTGGAAGTGGAATGAACGGTATGATCCATGAATATTGATATGTATATTCCATATAAAAATAAATAAAAAAATTATCTTAATTAATTGTTTCTGATTCACCAGTTCTTATTTCTTTTCTTTTGAAAGCGATCGATTAATAAAAAAAATTAAGATATATAAAATAAAACTTAAATAGAATTTCCCAGGTTTAATTATTCGGAATCTTTCCAAACTACTTCAAATATTTCAAATGAAGATAAAGAGTTAGGGTTAGTCAAATGATATGAACAATTTACGAGTGAAAAATAAATATGTACTTTGTTTATTATTAGTTTATTATTAATATTGAATTGTTAATATGAAATTAAAATTATTAAGTCAAATTTTATGAAGATAAAAACGAAAAATTGCAATTTCGGTCTAATTATTACGTATTACAATAATTTATTTATATCTATAGAGCAAGGATAAATAATGACAGCAAAAAAGTATTTAATATGAATCATAGGGCCCATAACTTGACTCATAAAACCTATTTCCCATAAAACAAAACCAATTTATTGCAGTTTGGTTCGGCTATTCCCAATCATTAAGAAATTTTTTTAGAACTAATTGATTGTCTTCCATTACAATAAAAGCTATTTGTAGGAAATGCTTTGGTATCCCACACTTTTTTTATGTAAAATAAAAAAGGAGGGGCAAAAAAATGGCTTTTAGTTTTAGAAAGTATTTTGTATATTTTAATCAATTAACTACTAGGCTTAGGCTCATTCGAGTTTGAAAATGAAAATTCCTTTCTTCGAACTTGACCAATTTAATTAATATAATAGAAAAAGAAAATTTATTACATTTTTTTTTTATTAAGCAGGAGAGGGATTTAGTTTTTAAATCTTTCGATGTATTTTATTACATGTAAGAATGGAACATGACAAAACTCGAAAGCAAAGACCCAACCCCTTTTGTTTGTATTTTTTATTTTATCAACTTCAATCTATTCTATTTGGCATAGTAGATCTTATTGTTCTTAGTAATATTTTAGACAATTTTCCATACACCTTTTATGATGAGGGGAATGTAATTTAGAGAATAGCTAGCTAGAGATATAGTAAAGAACAATTGATTTTGAACAATAGATGTCTTTCACATCCAACCGATGAACCGATTATAATTTAAAAATGGCAGTGCCAAAAAAGCGCACCTCTAGTTCAAAAAAACGTATTCGTAAAAATATTTGGAAAAGGAAAGGGTATTGGGCAGCATTGAAAGCTTTTTCGTTAGCGAAATCTCTTTCTACCGGTAGCTCAAAAAGTTTTTTTTGTGTGACAAATAAATAATCAAACAATAGACTAAATAATGTGAATCGGTCTAATTCAAAAAATAGTCTCATTTTTGTTATAATTTATTTATAAGTTTTTTTTCTAAAGTTTAGAAGTTATCAAGATTATAAATAATATTAATCTAATAATAATAGATAATAATCTAAATTACTATTTAATTTTTATTTAATAAAAAAAAATTATTTCCATTCTCTAATGTTTTAACCTGATCAATAACAATATAAAATGGAATTCATTTTGTTTTGTTATTTTTTAGTAGAAATAATAATTCGGTTGTCTACTGAATTCAAAAAGTGAATGGTATTCTTTTGTTTGAAAAAAGAATAAACGCAAGCACAAGGTTTCACCTTTTGTTTTGGTATGTTTTATCATTTTCAAGATGGGGATTATCACCTTCCCCATCGACTTGACTCGATAATCAATTTACTTTTTAGTTCTATCCATGGATTGAAGTCAAAATTATCTAGTTCAAAATGTTCCGTTTTATTTTCAGGAGACCATAAAGTAATAAACTATGAAACGAAAAACCCCGTTGTTAGTTAAGTTAAAAAACGGATACCCTAAAATAAATAAAAAACAAAACTATTATAAGAATAATTCATATTATTAACGAAAACGTTTAGATTAAATGCCTAATTTTGAAACAAATTTTTAGTCATCAATTTGAATGTTTCCTAAAAAATATTGAATTAACCCCCTCAATCTCGACGATTGAATAAAAATAGGTTATTATGATTTCGAATAAGCCGCTATGGTGAAATCGGTAGACACGCTGCTCTTAGGAAGCAGTGCTAGAGCATCTCGGTTCGAGTCCGAGTAGCGGCATGTCTTTTTCTAAAAGAGTAAGCCCTATAATGAATTCAATTCCCTATTTCAATTCCTATAGCCCCCTTTTTTAATAAACTTTATGATATTTTCAACTTTAGAGCGTATATTAACTCATATATCCTTTTCGATCATTTCAATTGTAATTACAATTCATTTGATAACTTTATTTGTCGATGAAATCGTAGGACTATATGATTCATCAGAAAAGGGGATGATAGCTACTTTTTTCTGCATAACAGGATTATTAGTTACTCGTTGGATTTATTTTGGGCATTTACCATTAAGCGATTTATATGAATCATTAATTTTTCTTTCGTGGGGTTTTTCCATTATTCATATGATTCCGTATTTTAAAAAACAAAAAAACCATTTAAGCGCAATAACGGCGCCAAGTGTTATTTTTACCCAGGGTTTCGCTACTTCAGGTCTTTTAACCGAAATGCATCAATCCGCAATATTAGTACCTGCTCTCCAATCCCATTGGTTAATGATGCACGTAAGTATGATGGTATTGGGCTATGCAGCTCTTTTGTGTGGATCATTATTATCACTAGCTCTTCTAGTCATTACATTTCGAAAATTCATAAGGATTTTTAGTAAAAGCAATAATTTATTAACGGAGTCGTTTTCCTTTGGTGAGATTCAATACGTGAATGAAAGAAACAATGTGTTACAAAACACTTCTTTGATTTCTTCTCAGAATTATTACAGATATCAATTAATTCAACAATTGGATCGATGGAGTTATCGTATTATTAGTTTAGGGTTTATCCTTTTAACCATAGGTATTCTTTCGGGAGCAGTATGGGCTAATGAAGCATGGGGATCCTATTGGAATTGGGATCCAAAAGAGACTTGGGCATTTATTACTTGGACCATATTTGCGATTTATTTACATATTCGAACAAATCAAAATTATGAAAGCGTAAATTCTGCAATTGTGGCCTCAATGGGCTTTCTTATAATTTGGATATGCTATTTTGGGGTTAATCTATTAGGAATAGGGTTACATAGTTATGGTTCATTTACATTACCATCTAATTGAATAAGGTACTTGACAACTAGAAGCCTAGGGCAGCATACGTATATATATGAAACCCTCATGTAAACCATCAAGAACCATTTGAATCATTCCATTTTCATTACTTGATTCAAATGGTTCTCGAAAATGTCAAAAATATCTGGTTATATATAGAATTCCATTTTTTTTATTTAACTTAAAAACAGAAAAAGACTTTTTTTGTACAATGAACGATTTTAAAAATCATCAGATTTTTTATTTTGGTTTATTGACAAAAACTATCTATAAAAAAAATTTGATATAATAGCTTCGACCTTGTCAACTGATAATGAGAAAACGAAATCGGGATAAATACCAATACCTATTACAGGTAAAAGGATAGAAATAGAAATAAATAACTCTCGCGGTCCAGAATCAAAAAAATAAGAGTTTGGGGCATTAAAAAGCTTGTATCCATAGAACATCTGGCGTAACATAGATAATGAATAAATAGGAGTTAATATCATTCCAATTGCCATTACAAAAGTAATTAATACTTTTGTCATTAAAAGATATTTTTGGCTAGTAAGTATTCCAAAAAAAACTATCAATTCGGCAACAAAACCGCTCATGCCCGGTAATGCAAGCGAAGCCATTGATAAGATACTGAAAGTCGTGAATATTTTTGGAATTGCGATAGCCATTCCACCCATTTCGTCGAGATAAATAAGTCGTATTCTATCATAACTCGTTCCGGCCAAGAAAAAAAGCGCAGCGCCAATAAATCCGTGAGAAATTATTTGTAAAATGGCCCCATTGAGCCCTGTATCGCTTATAGAACCAATTCCTATAATTATGAAACCCATATGAGATACAGAGGAATAGGCTATTCTTTTTTTTAAATTACGCTGACCAGGAGATGTTAAAGCTGCATAGATAATTTGAATTGTGCCTACTATCATCAACCAGGGAGAAAATATAGAATGGGCATGGGGTAATAATTCCATATTGATCCGAACCAACCCATACGCTCCCATTTTTAATAAGATTCCGGCTAAAAGCATACAAGTACTATAATGTGCCTCTCCATGGGTGTCTGGTAACCATGTGTGTAGGGGTATGATCGGTGATTTGACAGCAAAAGCAATAAGAAATCCAATATAGAATATTATTTCCAGGGCTACAGGATACGATTGATTAGCTGATGTTTCAAAATTTAATGTCGGTTCATTGGAGCCATATAAACCAATACCCAGAACTCCTATTAATAAAAAAACAGAACCTCCGGCAGTGTACAAAATAAATTTTGTAGCTGAATACAAACGTTTCTTTCCCCCCCACATGGATAGAAGTAGATAAACGGGAATTAATTCTAACTCCCACATGATGAAAAAAAGTAAAAGGTCTTGAGAAGAAAATGGTCCTATTTGACCGCTATACATTGCTAACATTAGGAAATGGAATAGTCGGGAATCTCGAGTAACGGGCCAAGCCGCTAAAGTAGCTAAAGTTGTGATAAATCCTGTCAGTAAAATGGGTCCTATAGAAATTCCATCTATTCCCAATCTCCAGTAAAAATCAAAAAAATGGATCCATTGATAATTCTCCGTTAGTTGCATTAACGGATCATCCAATTGGAAATGATAAACGAATGCATAGGTTGTTAGAAGGAGTTCCGTTATGCATATAGATATAGTATACCATCTTATTACCTTATTTCCTCTATGAGGAAGAAAGAAAATTAAGGAACCCGCGGTTATTGGCAAAACTACAACTAGCGTTAACCAAGGAAAATTATTCATAGTAAAAACAAAATAAACTTGGACTAGAAAAACCCGTGCTCGAAATAAATATATTTTGAGCGCGGGTTTTTGTCGGTAAAGGTAAAAAAATCAAATGTATTCGAGTAGGGTTTTCTGGAACGTATTAATAAGCTAGACCCATACTTCGAGTTGTTTCATGCCATAAATAAACGCGAACACTCAAGAAATCCGTTGGACAGGCGGATTCACATCTCTTACAACCGACACAGTCCTCTGTTCTTGGAGCAGAAGCGATTTGCTTAGCTTTACATCCGTCCCAAGGTATCATTTCTAATACATCGGTTGGGCAGGCTCGCACACATTGAGTACACCCTATACACGTATCATAAATCTTTACTGAGTGTGACATTGGATCTATAAATTTTTGAACGTCAGAAATTTTCGATCTAG